ATGAGAATTTTAAAAAGTCATCCCTTACTAAAAATAGTAAATTCCTATATAATAGATTCACCTCAACCAGCTAATTTAAGTTATTTATGAAATTTTGGATCATTATTAGCATTATGTTTAGGTATACAAATAATAACAGGTGTTACATTAGCTATGCATTATACACCTAGTGTATCAGAAGCATTTAATTCAGTAGAGCATATAATGAGAGATGTAAATAATGGATGATTAGTACGTTATTTACACTCTAATACTGCTTCAGCTTTTTTCTTTTTAGTGTATTTACACATAGGAAGAGGTTTATATTATGGATCATACAAAGCACCTAGAACTTTAACTTGAGCAATAGGTACAATAATACTTATAGTTATGATGGCTACTGCTTTCTTAGGTTATGTTTTACCATATGGTCAAATGAGTTTATGAGGTGCTACAGTTATTACAAATCTTATGAGTGCCATACCTTGAATAGGTCAAGATATTGTTGAGTTCATTTGAGGAGGTTTTTCCGTTAATAATGCTACATTAAATAGATTCTTTGCATTACATTTTTTATTACCTTTTGTATTAGCTGCTTTAGCTTTAATGCATTTAATAGCTATGCATGATACTGTTGGATCAGGTAATCCTTTAGGTTTATCTGGTAATTACGATAGATTACCTTTTGCACCTTATTTTATATTTAAAGATTTAATTACTATATTTATATTCTTTATTGTTTTATCTATTTTTGTTTTCTTTATGCCTAATGCTTTAGGTGATAGTGAAAATTATGTTATGGCTAATCCTATGCAAACTCCACCTGCTATAGTTCCTGAGTGATATCTATTACCTTTCTATGCTATTTTAAGATCTATACCTAATAAATTATTAGGTGTTATCGCTATGTTTGCTGCTATTTTAGCTTTAATGGTTATGCCTATAACTGATCTATCTAAATTTAGAGGAGTTCAATTCAGACCTTTAAGTAAAGTAGCTTTTTATATTTTTGTTGCTAATTTCTTAATATTAATGCAATTAGGTGCAAAACACGTTGAAACTCCTTTTATTGAATTTGGACAAGTTTCTACTGTTATTTATTTTGCATATTTCTTTGTAATAGTTCCTGTTATTAGTTTAATTGAAAACAGTTTAGTTGAATTAAATGTAGCTAATACTAGTCGGTGGCAAATTTTATAATAAATTTCAAACTTCTATAAGTAAATTTTTTAATCAAATTAGTTTGTTTATTATAAGAGATCCTTCTGATCCATGATATTTAAAATTGTTAAAATTTATTTTAGCGTTAGTTATTGTAAATATAATATCTAAATTAATTAAAAAGATAATATTTAAACTTACATCGTTACTTTTATCAAATGACATTTGTATCTCTTTATGAGATGATGTTAGAACTTCTTTATTCCAAATTTCTAAGGATTTAGGTCTAATAGATTTAAAATTTACCGTTTTATCTGAAATTAATAACTATTTAGGTTCAATAGATTTAAAATTTACCGTTTTATCTGAAATTAATAACTATTTAGGTTCAATAGATTTTTCCTTGTTATTACAAATTGATTGAGATGGTTGAATAACCATTCTTTGAGGTTTAAAGGATATAATAAAAGTATTAGTTGACTATGCTAATTACAAGATTACTGCGGGAGGTGTAGGTAATACCGGTGGAATTGTGAATAAAGATGGATCGTATATTCATTTATTAGAAAGATAGTTTATTAAGATATTTTAAAATTTTTATAGGGTTTTACCTGTATAAATAACTTTTATAACACTAAATTTCAATTTAAAATTTGCTTGAGCAGAAGGATCTGCTGCGTTTTTATTGTAAATTGTAATAATGGGATTCGATTTCCCCGGGCTTATTTTTTTTTGCATATTACTTTGTGATAGTATCTGTTATTAGTTTAATTGAAAATGGTTTAGTGTAATTAGTCTCTATATAGAGATAGGTATTATCTTAATATACAATATATTCAATATGCTTAATCATAAGTTCAATAATATTACTATTAGGTATGGTTGGTGCTATAGTTTTTACTATAAAAAAGAAGTAACTAAGAAAAAAAAAAAATTACTTAAGAATTTAAGTTTATAAAAAAAAAAAAAAAAAAAAATGAAAAAACATCTAATAAAATTTAAATCATATATTTTATTAAAGTTCGAGCTATATAAATATAAGATGCTTGATAAATTAACGGATCCTTGTAGTTATTATACAAGATATGAACTAAAGTTTATTATTAAGAATGGTTTAAATAGTATTTTATCTACATTAGATTTATACTGGTTATTATCTTATTTAAATTATTTGCCTACTTTTATTCTATCTAGTCTGTTTATTATACGTTATTTGGTGGAATTCTTATCAACCTGATTTATTCCCCGATTAAACCTACTATTTGTAAAATGAACCTCCTTAATTTGTCAATTTAGGTGTTTGATAAGTAAAATAAAATCAAATCCTATTATAGTACCGACTATTGCAAATGTTAATCCTGAATCTTCTAATGATGTTAAAAAACATTTTTTGGAGGGAAATATTTCAATGGTAGAAGCTTCTAATTTTTTTTTGGATCTTAATATTAAGATTCAAGAATTAAATCAAGAAGGTATGAAATTAGAAAAATTTCAAAATCGAGAGGTTGTGTTTAAAAATTTAAAGGGACTAACCAATAGGGAATCTATATTAAATGATTATTTTAAAAGATATAATAAATTATTAATAGAAATTGAGAAGGTAAAATCTTTAAATCATCGTGGTTTTAAAATTAGATCGTTATTATTTAGTGATCAACTATGTAAACAATTTTATGATATACAGAATGAAAAAGATAAATATATAGGTTCTAGACTTATTATATCTAGAGCTAAATAAAAAATTTATTATATATTTAATTAGTTTTATATTTTGTAGGTAATTTATTAAAAAAGTGAAAAACACACTTAAATTCGTTAGGCTTTAGTTTTAAATATAAAACATGTGACTTTTAATCATTATATTATAGGTTCGAATCCTGTAAGCCTTAATTAATTTTTTAATAAAAATGACTATTTGTTAATTAATTAATTAATTATAATGACTATAGGTTAATGTAGACCGTTCGTCTTTCAAACGAAGAGTGTCGATTTGATTTCGGCTAGTCAAATTAAGTATTATATTTTATAATATACAATATATTAAAATTAGTAAAAGAATACACGAAAAAAAGGCGAAAAATCTCGAAAAGAGATGAAACACGTAAAATGTGGGTTAGATGATATTAAGCCATTATATATTTTTAACGTATTTTTTACGTTTTAAATGAGTTCGTTATTATGAAATAATAGATCTGATCTGGTTTAGGACATGTATCCTTATTAATTTGAGTATTACCATAAGAGTTATAATTGACTATTATAATTTAAAGATTTTTTAATTGTACCTTTTCTATTACTTTCTATTAAAGAAGGACGGGCATATGTTTTCATAATTATTCTTATACTTTTCACCCTAACCTTTATTTTTGATTTAATTATTTTTTTTATTATTTAATTAAATTTGAATAATGCCAATTAGTTTAGGGGTATTTGATAGTTGTGATTTTACAAGAGTCTTAGTCTTTTCAGCTAAATGAAAAGATAAATAGTGGAGATAGTTTTTCAGGGTACATATATTTATCTTTTCAAAGAGGTAGACAATTAATGGTAGATCGAGTTGGTATTAAATCATAAGATAGATATAAAAATTTTACAAAAGTAAAAATAATAAAAAAAAAATAATAAATTTTTTTTTAATGACAGACATTAGGAGAAATCTCACAAACACTTACACTATTACTTATAGTACTAGTAATACAAATGAGTTTCAGAATCAGACTCAATTTAATAGTCTGAAGGATATAAGTAATCAAGAAAGAGTAAGAAATTACTCAACTACTACTTATGAAGCAATAGAGGAGTTAGATAATAAAAGATCAAAAACTATATTAAATTTAAAAGAACCAACTGAATGACAAGAAAGATGATATTTATCATCTAATGCTAAAGATATAGGTACATTATATTTGATGTTTGCATTGTTTTCAGGTTTATTAGGTACTGCGTTTTCTGTATTAATTAGATTAGAATTATCAGGGCCAGGTGTTCAATATATAGCAGATAATCAATTATATAATAGTATAATTACAGCCCACGCTATAATGATGATATTCTTTATGGTAATGCCTGCATTAATAGGAGGTTTTGGTAATTTCTTATTACCCTTACTAGTAGGAGGTCCTGATATGGCGTTTCCGAGATTAAATAATATAAGTTTTTGATTATTAGTACCTAGTTTACTATTATTTGTATTTTCAGCTACAATAGAAAATGGTGCCGGGACTGGTTGAACACTTTATCCACCCTTATCTGGAATTCAATCACATAGTGGACCAAGTGTTGATTTAGCAATATTTGGTTTACACTTAAGTGGAATAAGTAGTATGTTAGGTGCTATGAATTTCATAACAACTATTTTAAATATGAGAAGTCCAGGTATACGTTTACATAAATTAGCTTTATTTGGTTGAGCTGTAATCATAACAGCTGTGTTATTATTATTATCTTTACCTGTATTAGCAGGAGGTATAACTATGGTTTTAACTGATAGAAACTTTAATACTTCTTTCTTTGAAGTAGCAGGTGGTGGTGATCCTATTTTATTCCAGCATCTTTTCTGATTCTTCGGTCATCCTGAAGTTTATATATTAATAATACCAGGTTTTGGTATTATTAGTACAGTTATTGCAGCTGGATCAGGTAAAAATGTATTTGGTTATTTAGGTATGGTTTATGCTATGATGTCTATTGGTGTTTTAGGTTTCTTAGTTTGAAGTCATCATATGTACACTGTTGGTTTAGATGTTGATACTAGAGCTTATTTCACAGCAGCTACACTTATAATAGCTGTTCCTACCGGTATTAAAATATTTAGTTGATTAGCTACATGTTATGGTGGTTCATTACACTTAACTGCTCCTATGTTATTCGCATTAGGTTTTGTTGTTTTATTCACAATTGGTGGTTTAAGTGGTGTTGTTTTAGCTAATGCTTCTCTTGATGTAGCTTTCCACGATACTTATTACGTAGTAGCTCATTTCCATTACGTATTATCTATGGGGGCTGTTTTCGCTTTATTTAGTGGTTGATATTTCTGAATACCTAAATTATTAGGTTTATCTTATGATCAATTTGCAGCTAAAGTGCATTTCTGAATCTTATTTGTAGGTGTTAATCTAACATTCTTCCCTCAACATTTTTTAGGTCAAATGTAGGCCTTTTACCGTTGTAAAACGATATTTACACATCACTATATGCTGAAAACTTCATAGCTTTAATCATTTTTTTTAGAATCTCCTTTACAATGTTAATCAGCAGGAAACCTTAAATAGGACCCTCAGAGACTATACGTGTTGCAACAATAACAACTTATGAGTTGAATATATAGTCCAAACACATATGTGAGTATGTATGTCGTATGTCTGCCGTATTTATAGTTAACTAGAGTTATCTCTTTTTAGATATTAATAATAAACATTTTTTTAACAAATAATTTATATATTTCATCTTAGTGTTGTAATGCGGTATTTTTTTTTAATGGAAAAAAAAAGAAAAAAGATTAGTACTTGTTAGTACTGCTTTAGTTAAGCATCGTTATATCTGTGGTTTTAATATATTAAAAATGTTGAAGATATATTGATTATCTTAGACATACCTAGTAGTTTACATAAATAGCTACAAGGTATGCCTAGACGTATCAGTGATTACCCTGATGCATTTTACGGTTGAAATTTATTAAGTAGTATAGGTTCAATTGTTAGTGTTGTAGCAACTTGATATTTCTTAACAATTATATATAAACAATTAACAGAGGGTAAAGCAGTTTCAAGATATCCTTGATTAACTCCTCAATTATTTAGCGATACATTCCAAGTATTATTCACTAGAAATAATAGTTCATTAGAATGATGTTTAACTAGTCCGCCTAAACCTCATGCTTTTGCTAGTTTACCTTTACAATCTTAATCTTTTACTTTTTCAATCGTTTTACATTAGTCTTACTATAATCACCTTTATTATAAATAATTATATAACTAAGTTAACTGTTATTTGAATTGCAGTTATATTGTTATAAAAAACTTTTTATTTTAAATAAATTTATAGATATAAGCTATTAGCTTATAGCTTGTAAATCTAAATAATAACTAAACTAATAATTATACGGAACATAAGAATAAATATATTTTATTCTAAATAAACAATAATTTTTAAATATAATTTATTTGCTACAAGAAATGTGGGGAAGAATGTGTGGTTATTCTGACCATGACGCTTTATATGGTTTAAATATATTAAATAGTATAGGTTATATTCTTAGTGTTGTATCTATTTTATACTATTTAACTTTTATTTCTAAACAATTAATACAAGGAAAACTTATTACATTAACACCTCAATTATTTAGTGATATATACCTAGTATTATTCACTAGAAATAATAGTTCATTAGAATGATGTTTAACTAGTCTACCTAAACCTCATGCTTTTGTTAGTTTACCTATACAGTATAACTTTAACAAATATTTAAAATATCTATATGATGAAATAGATTTCTGATATCTTAATAGAGTAGTCTTAATTATGCTTTTACTAATAAAAATATCTAATAGTAAATTTATACATATTAGAACTTTAGCCTATATTAGTTGTATAAAAATATTAAAAAAACATAATGTAGGTAGTTTTTCTTTTTTTAAAAAATTTAAAGTTTTATTTCATATGTTATTACTTATAATTTTACCCAAACTATCTAAAAAAGTTTTGCTAAGAGCTGTTGGTAGTAGTAGTACTGCCCTTATACCTTATGAACCTAATCATTCTAATAACCCTACTGTTGATATAACTCAACCTGATAGTTCTACTATCCCTACTGTAGATATAACTCAACCCGATAGTTTTACAAGTCCAACTGAACAAGTTCCTCTACGTATACGTGCACCTAGTATAAGTAGTGACGAGAGTTTCGATAGTGACGATAGTGGTGTAGATAAATACAAGTTTCCTTATAGAGACCATCGGGTTATTAAGACTTGAGCGGATGATATAAAGAAAACTTGTGATCGTTTAAATGAAGATTTACCTGTAGAATGAAAGAAATCGTGAGGGCGTTATCATAATTTACAACCAGTTACTGAATTAAACCGTCCTGTTGAAAAAATTGAAGGTGCAGTTTATGAAAAAACTGATTTAGCTAAAACTGTTTTAGCTGACTTACATAATAGTTATTGAAAAGCACATCGGGCATATGTTGATTGGGTATATACTCATTCTAATTTGGTCCAGTGATCTGAACGTAACTGATCTAATATACTTGTTAGGACTAAATGGGGAGGGGATAGATTTAGACAGGAGATTAAACCTAATAAAAATGAGTATGCTATACCTGATGATATTCTTCTGAAACTTGAAACAGATGATTATGTGGCTTTAATTCAACCAACTTACCCTGGTATACCTCCTAAGTTTCTACGTAGAAACTGAATTACTATGATGGGGGATGAAGATATGAAAAAATTGTATGATTCTCTGGTAAATTTAGGTAATGCTGTTGATAGTGGTTGAGCTGCATTAAAAAGATTGGAAAAAGCTATAGAAACACCTGTCTTTTTAGAAGCTATAGATCCTGAGGTAGTTGAGTTAATACGTGAAAATCTTGAAATTAATCGTATGCCTCAAGGTATTTATGATGAAGTATGAACTTATATGAATGCTACTTTTACTATTATGTATGTAGAACAAGTTCAAGTTAATTAAATGTTAGTTAAATACTTAATTTGGCTTTATTTAATTTTAATCTATTTGAAAAATAAGTAGATAAAATTTTCAAAAAAAAAAAACCATTTATATTATAAACTGTGTATAATATACCCTACTTTAATAGTATATAACTAAACATATTTGTTTTTTTATTAAAATATATTATTTTCCTAAATTTATCCTTACATAAAAAGAACATATAAATAATTATTATTATTTTTTTAATTAAAAATGCGGATATAATTTTATTGGTAGAATAGCTGTACCTTATAAGTATAATTAAGTCATTTTCTTGTTATATTAAAGATATTACGGTTATAGATAAGGGCTAAGGTTTATTGTATTTATATTCATTATATATTTATATAATGTTACAAGCTGCAAAAATATTAGGAACAGGAATGGCTACAACAGGTTTAATCGGAGCTGGTGTAGGTATTGGAATTGTATTCGGTGCTTTAATATTAGGTGTTGCTAGAAATCCATCATTAAGAGGACAATTATTCTCTTATGCTATTTTGGGTTTTGCTTTCGCTGAAGCAACTGGATTATTTGCGTTAATGATGGCTTTCTTATTATTATACGTAGCTTAATCGTTTTTGTTTTTTTAGAATTTAATTAATCTGGTTTTTTTTTGTTTTTTTTTTTATAATTTAATTAAAATTATAAGGTTTACGTTAATTACGTAATTAATAATTGCACAGCTAAGTGCTATGTTTCAAACATAAAGAAAACTAGCTTTAAAATAATAATTTATTATCTTTTTAGAGGTAGTAATTTTTTTTATTGCTTTAATTGAATTTTAATAAAAGGTTAAGCAACTAGATGTTGGTTTATAAAAACATATGTATATACAATTATTTAAATATACATATGGAGCTTGAGCAGAAGGTTCTGCGTTTCAATTGCAAATTGAAATAAAGGGATTCGACTTCCATCAAGCTTCATAGTTTATTATATATTAAATATATGAAATTTTTGCTATATTATATGTTTAATATATATTTTGAACTTATTAAATAATTCTATAAATAATAAATTTAAATATGACAACTACAACTTTTTTTTTATTTTTAATACCAGTATTAGCAATAATATTGCTAGCTGTTAATTTAATATTTTCTCCCCATAATCCTTATCAAGAAAAAGATAGTGCATTTGAATGTGGTTTTCATTCTTTTTTAGGTCAGAATAGAACACAATTCAGTATATCTTTTTTTATATTTGCCTTATTATTTCTACTATTTGATTTAGAAATATTATTAGTATATCCTTATGTAGTAAGTGCATATACAAATGGAATATACGGTTTAGTAATTATGTTAGTATTTTTTCTAGTACTAACTTTAGGTTTTGCTTTTGAGTTAGGAAAAAATGCTTTAAAAATCGAAAGTAGACAAGTTTATAATTTAAATTTAAAATCTTGAAGTGGATATTCATTAATATATAATTATTAATGAATAACTTAATTCTAAAGGTGTAAAATACTAAAAATACAATATAACTTTATAAAAAGTTATATTAGCTTAATATTAAATTAGGTTAATTAAACAAGTTATAAAAAATAAAAAAATAAATATAAAAAATATATAGAAATGTTATTAGATATATTAAAAGGACATATAATAATGGATGCACCTACACCTTGAGGAATCTTTTTTCAAGATAGTGCTTCACCTCAAATGGAAGGTATAGAGGAATTACATAATAATATTATGTTTTATTTAGCTATAATTTTATTTACAGTTACTTGAATCATGATTACAATTATAAGAAATTTTGTAGCTACAAAATCACCTATTGCTCATAAATATATGAATCATGGTACTTTAATAGAATTAATTTGAACAATAACTCCAGCATTTATTTTAATACTTATTGCTTTTCCTTCTTTTAAATTATTATATTTAATGGATGAAGTTATGGATCCTTCTTTAGTTGTTTATGCTGAAGGACATCAATGATATTGAAGTTACCAATATCCTGATTTTACTAATGAAGAAAATGAATTTATTGAATTTGATTCTTATATAGTACCTGAAAGTGATTTAGAAGAAGGTCAATTTAGAATGTTAGAAGTTGATAATAGAGTTATTATACCTGAATTAACTCATACTAGATTTGTTATTTCTGCTGCTGATGTTATACATTCTTATGCTTGTCCTTCTTTAGGTATAAAAGCTGATGCTTACCCTGGTAGATTAAATCAAGCTTCTGTTTATGTAAATCGTCCTGGTACTTTCTTTGGACAATGTTCTGAAATATGTGGAATATTACATAGCTCTATGCCTATAGCTATCCAATCTGTATCTATTAAAGATTTCTTATTATGATTAAGAGATCAAATGGAAGGTTAATTTATATATAAATATTTTTTACATCATAAAGTGGATTAATACTATAATAAATTATTACTATTTTGTTAAACAAATATATGAAATTAACAAAAAAAAAAAAATAATAATAAATTATAGTAAATTTACAAAAATACCACACAATTAAGGTATTAAGTTAATTAGGTGGTTTAATTATAATGTATTAATTGTCTACCTAGTCATTATGTAAAAATAATGAATATTGTATATATTTGGCATGTTAGTTTAATGGTAAAACAATGTATTACGACCACATATCTATAAGTTCAAATCTTATACATGTCTAATACATATAGTATAGATAAATCAAAAAATGAAAAAAAAATTTTTTATGAATTTTTCAATATTTTTATTTCTAATTGGAATATTAGGTTTTGTTTTAAATAGAAAAAATATAATTTTAATGTTAATTTCTATAGAAATTATGTTATTATCAGTAACATTTTTAATATTAATCAGTTCACTTAGTTTTGATGATATTTTAGGACAAACATTTGCAATATATATTATAACAATAGCAGGTGCTGAGTCAGCTATAGGTTTAGGAATATTAGTTGCATATTATAGATTAAGAGGTAGTATATCAATACAATATAAATAATGTATTTAACATTAATAATTTTACCTTTATTAGGTTCAATAGTTTCAGGTTTTTTTGGTAGAAAAGTTGGTGTAACAGGAGCACATATAATAACATGTGTATCAGTAATAACTACAACAATATTAGCTATAATAGCTTTTTTTGAAGTAGGTTTTAATAATATACCTGTAACTATTAATATAGCAAGATGAATAGATGTAGAATCATTATATGTATTATGAAATTTTAGATTTGATTCATTAACAGTTTCAATGTTAATACCTGTATTAATAGTATCAAGTTTAGTACATATTTATTCTATAAGTTATATGAGTCATGATCCACACAATCAAAGATTTTTTAGTTATTTAAGTTTATTTACTTTTATGATGATTTTACTAGTAACAGGAAGTAATTATTTAATTATGTTTGTTGGTTGAGAAGGTGTAGGTGTTTGTTCATATTTATTAGTTAATTTCTGATTTACTAGAATAGCTGCTAATCAAAGTTCTTTATCTGCATTATTAACTAATAGAGTAGGTGATACTTTATTAACTGTAGGTATGTTTGCTATATTATGATCATTTGGTAATATAGATTATAGTACAGTATTTGCATTAGCTCCTTATTATAATGAAAATATTATTACTATAATAGGTATATGTTTATTAATAGGTGCTGTAGCTAAAAGTTCACAAGTTGGTTTACATATTTGATTACCTCAAGCTATGGAAGGACCTACACCTGTGTCTGCTTTAATACATGCAGCTACTATGGTTACTGCTGGGGTTTATTTATTAATGAGATCATCTCCTTTAATAGAATATAGTTCTACTGTATTAGTTCTTTGTTTATGGTTAGGTGCTATTACAACTGTATTTAGTTCTTTAATTGGTTTATTTCAACAAGATATTAAAAAAGTTATTGCTTATTCTACTATGAGTCAATTAGGTATGATGGTTATAGCTGTAGGTTTATCTAGTTATAATTTAGCTTTATTCCATTTAGTTAATCATGCTTTCTATAAAGCATTATTATTTTTAGGTGCTGGTTCAGTTATACACGCTGTAGCCGATAATCAAGATTTTAGAAAATATGGTGGTTTAAGAGAATTTTTACCTTTAACTTATTCAGTTATGTTAATAGCTTCTTTAAGTTTAGTAGCTGTTCCTTTTATGACAGGATTCTATTCTAAAGATTTTATTCTTGAATCCGCTTATGGACAATATTTTTTATCTAGTACTATTGTTTATTTTGTTGCTACTATTGGTGCTATGTTTACAACTTTGTATTCTGCTAAAGTTTTATATTTAACATTCTTAACTAATCCTAATGGTCCTTTAGTTAATTATAAACATGCCCATGAAGGTGACTTTTTTTTAACTTCTCCTCTTATTATTTTAGCTATTTTTTCTATCTTCTTTGGTTACTTAACTAAAGATATTTTTATAGGTTTAGGTACTGGATTCTTTATAGATAATAGTTTATTTATTCATCCTAGTCATGAAATTATGTTAGATACTGAATTTGCTGTCCCTACTTTCTTTAAATTATTACCTTTTGTTTTTACTGTTTCATTAAGTGTACTTTCTGTTCTTTTATCTGAATTTTACCCTAATGTTCTTATTAATTTTAAATTTTCTAGATTTGGTTATAATATTTTTAGTTTCTTTAATCAAAGATTTTATATAGAATTGTTCTATAATAAATATATTGTTGAAGGTGTTCTTAAATTAGGGGGACAAACTTCTACTAGTTTAGATAAAGGTTCTGTTGAATTATTAGGACCTTTTGGTTTAGAAAAAGGATTATTAGCTTTAAGTAATAATTTAGGTAAGTTAAGTACAGGTGTTGTTACTACTTATGCTTTATATATTTTAATTGGATTAATATTTTATATTTCTTTATTATATTTCTCTTATAATGATAATAATTTATTTATTTTAGTTCTTTTTACATTATTTACTTTATTAAATAGTAATAAGATAAGTAAATAAATGCTTTTATTGTCCATATTTAGTTTATTATTATCTAATGCTTTATCTTTTAGACGAGATACTGCTATTCTATATAGTAGAATAGGGATAATAGTGTTATTTTATTGTATCTATTTAAGTTATAATAATTTATTTATAACATATTTAGATAAAGGATTTGGGTTATTTGGGGGGTTATTTAACATATCACCTATAACACAAGTATTTCATATATTAATATTTATAATTAGTATTTTAATATTAAATATGATAGGATTTTATCCTAGAAAATTAATAACTAGTAAATATGCTAGTTTACACAAATTATTATTTACAACCATACAATATAAAAAAAATTTAATTGTATCTAATATTATATTAAAAAAAGGAGAACAATATACAATATTAGAATTTACATTAATGTTATTTTTTATAATAACAGGAAGTGTATTATTAATATCAAGTAGTGACTTAGTTTCTATATTTTTATCTATAGAATTACAAAGTTATGGTTTATATTTATTATGTGCTATTTATAGAAATTCAGAATCATCAACTTCAGCTAGTTTAACTTATTTTTTACTAGGTGGTTTATCATCTTGTTTTATTTTATTAGGTATAGGTTTAATATATGCAAATTTAGGTATTACAGATTTAGATAATATTTATGTAATAATAAATTTATTGGATATAGTAAATGAACAAGAAATAATTACATATATACCTTATTGTTTATTATTAATATCTGTAGGATTCTTATTTAAAATATCAGCTGCTCCATTTCATTTTTGATCACCTGATGTTTATGATAGTATACCTACTATAATAACTACTTTTGTAGCTATTATAGCAAAAATATCTATATTAACATTATTATTGCATATAGTTCATTATACTAATAGTATTTATATTACTAATTATTATTGAACTATAAGTTTATTAATTAGTTCTTTATTATCATTAATTATAGGAACTATTTTAGGTTTAACTCAATTTAGAATTAAAAGATTATATGCTTATAGTACTATTTCTCATTTAGGTTTTATGTTATTAGCTTTAACAATTAATAGTATTGAATCTATACAATCATTTATATTTTATTTAATTCAATATAGTTTATCTAATTTAAATGCTTTTATTATATTAGTTGCTATAGGTTATAGTTTATATGCTTATAATGATAATAATATAAATCATAATAATTTAATAGATAAAAATAATTCACCTATTCAATTAATAAGTCAACTTAAAGGTTATTTTCATATTAATAGTATGTTAGCTTTAAGTTTATCTATTACTTTATTTTCTTTTGCTGGTATTCCTCCTTTAATGGGATTCTTTGCTAAACTTATGGTATTTTCTTCTGCTTTAGATCAAGGATTTATATTTTTAACTCTTATAGGTGTGTTAACTAGTGTTATTAGTGCTGTTTATTATTTATTTGTTATAAAAACAATGTTTTTTGATCAACATTCTTATACATACTTTAGTAAATTTAAAGATATTAAAATACCAGCTCTTATTTTACAAAATGATAAAATAGTTGATAAAATTTATTTTGATTCTAAATTTTCATTAACTAATTCTTTATCTATAACTATTTCTATGTTAACTTTAATTATACTTTCATTTATCTTTGTTCCTAATGAATTATTACATTTAACTAATATACTTCCATTTTTTTTAGGTTTGCCTTTTTAGTATTAAATTTTTATCTTTTTTATTCTTATTAGCTCAATGGTAGAGCAAAATACTTCTAATATTTTGATCTAAGTTCGAGTCTTAGATAAGAAGAATAAATTAGCCTTTATAGCTCAATGGTAGAGCGGAATACTGTTAATATTTTGATAGATGTTCGATTCATCTTAAGGGCTTAAGCTTATTAAATTAAAATAATTAATAAGCTAAATTATTTACCTTTTATAACATAAAAAAAAAATCAACAACAAAAAAAAAATAGTTGATATTTAATTATTTTAGATTTCAATTTTTAAATATGCCACAATTAGTTCCATTTTATTTCGTTAATCAAGTAGTATTTGCTTTTTTAGTATTAATTGTTTTAATATATGCATTTAGTAAATACATACTACCAAGATTTGTACGTATATTTATATCACGTATTTATATAAATAAATTATAGATAAAATAAACCTTGTTAAAGAAACATTTTTTGTTAGATCAAAAAAAAAAGTTTAACCTTTTTACTTAAAAATAGTAAAAGTAAAATTTGCATCTAAAAGAGACAAAAAATGAAACTTTCGAAGATCCGTTTTAGGAAAAATGAGGAAAATATTTACTATAATAAATTTTATAGTATTTTAAATTTAAATTTATAAAAAAACAAAAAGTTATGAATATGAATTTTGTATTGAGTCCATTAGACCAATTTGAAATTAGAGATTTATTTTCATTAAGTGGAAATTTATTAGGAAATATACACTTATCATTGACAAATATAGGATTATATTTATCAATAGGTTTATTTTTAATTTTAACATATAGTTTATTATCTACTAATAACAATAAAATAATACCTAATAGTTGATCTATTAGCCAAGAAACAATCTATGCTACAGTTCATAGCATAGTTATAAACCAACTTAATCCAACAAAAGGACAATTATATTTTCCTTTTATATATGCATTATTTATTTTTATTTTAGTAAATAATTTAATAGGTATGGTGCCATATAGTTTTGCATCAACATCTCATTTTATTTTAACATTTTCAATGAGTTTTACTATTGTTTTAGGTGCAACATTCTTAGGATTACAAAAACATGGATTAAAATTCTTTTCATTATTTGTACCTTCAGGTTGTCCTTTAGGATTATTACCTTTATTAGTTTTAATAGAATTTATTTCTTATCTATCTAGAAATGTGTCTTTAGGTTTAAGATTAGCAGCTAACATATTATCTGGTCACATGCTTTTATCTATATTAAGTGGATTTACATATAATATAATGACTAGTGGAATATTATTCTTCTTTTTAGGTTTAATACCTTTAGCATTTATTATAGCATTTTCAGGATTAGAATTAGCTATCGCATTCATTCAAGCTCAAGTTTTTGTTGTATTAACTTGTTCTTATATTAAAGATGGATTAGATTTACATTAATTAGTTTAAGAAAAAATGAAAAAAAAAAATGAGAATGAGAATCTAACAAGATAAAGCTAAGTTTAATCTTTATGTTTATATTTATGTTTATTTTATAAAATATAATATTATATAATTTATTAAAATCAATTATTTCAAATATTGAGTTTAATACTTTAATTTTGGTATTTTTTGAAAAAATAAACTTAGATTTTAAAAAACAAAAATTACCGATGGGTAATACTACTTTAGCATCTGAAAAACAACCAACTGATCATACTGTTTTTCTAAGTGAAAGACAATCAACTGGTTATAACTCATAATTCCTCTACATTAACCCATAAGTTCTATACAATAACCCAGAAGCCCTCAACAATAACTCTGAAACCTCCAATTCAGATGAATCTATCAAAGAGTGTCTAAAAAAATTAGATGATTTAACGGTAAAATTAGATTAATATAATAATATATACTGTACATAGAAACTATTACTGGTAAGTAAATAGAGTATATAAAGATGTTTGAGTGAACAATGATTAAGGAACTTGACTAATTAACTTAGTCTTGACTCTCGTATATAAATATAATTTATATTTATATTCCCGTTATTAAAGATATAAAATAAAATTCAAAGAGGAAAGTCCAATACTTTTTAAGTATATATGTTTATTAAATAAGCTTTATAAAAATATAAGGAATTTAACAGAAACTAAAAATTATTAAGATTATGTAAAAATAATGTATATATAATTATGAACACGACCCCTATACTTAGTTTTAATTTAGAACTATAATTAAAAAATATATATAAATATTTTTATTTACAGAAACCGGCTTAATTATATCTATAAATGATATCGGAAATATATATATAAATATGTGTAAATATCACACAATAAAGGTATTAGGTATAATAGGTATACATAGGATATATCCTATTTATATCCACCGATATAATGTTGAGTTTGATGATGGCTCTGATTGAACGCTGTCCAAGTACTTGACACATGCTAATTGAACGATTAATTAGTTTATTAAACTAATTAATAGTGGTGTACAGGTGAGTAAAAGATAATTTGGCTACCTTAAAGTAAGGAGTAAATCTTCTTATAATAAAAAAAGGTCTTATAAAAGGTCCGCTTTAAGATGTTAATCTTTATCCCGGAAAGTAGTAGGAAAGGTAATGACTTTTCTAGCTAAACCCGTAGTCGTGACTGAAAGGTCGATCGACCACATTGGGTCTGAAAAAACCCCAATGCGTATTAGTACAGCAGTGAGGAATATTGGTCAATAGCCGAAAGGCTGAACCAGTAACTTGGAAGAATGAAAATGTATTAAAAGAATACAGTAACGATTCTCTCGTATAAAATTCTAAATAGAATAATGATAATGACAAATTTCTATTTATAAGTCTTGACCAAAATACGTGCCAGCAGTCGCGGTAATACGTAAAAGACTAGTGTTAGTCATCTTTATTAGGTTTAAAGGGTACCTAGACGGTAAATTAAACTCAAAAAGAGTACTTTTTTACTAGAGTTTTATGAAAGAAGGTTGAATTTCTGGAGTAGTGATAGAATATTGTGATACCAGAGAGACAGGTAACGGCGAAGGCAACCTTCCGTGTAAAAACTGACGTTGAGGGACGAAGGCTAGGGTAGCGAAAAGGATTAGATACCCTTGTAGTCCAAGCAGACAATGATGAATGCCATAGACTAGATATATATTTAGTTCATAAATGAAAATGTAAGCATTCCACCTCAAGAGTAATATGGCAACATATAAACTGAAATCATTAGACCGTTTCTGAAACCAGTAGTGAAGTATGTTGTTTAATTCGATGATCCGCGAAAAACCTTACCACAGTTTGAATAGATTACAAGCGCTGCACGGCTGTCTTTAGTTTATGTCGTGAGATATGGTTAATTCCTTAAATAAACGAAAACCCTCATTTTATTTATAAAAAATAAACAAAACCCACCCCTTACCCTTACTTCATTGTTTATTTATATATAAAATGGTTCGCTAAGAAATTAGATTGCTCAAAGGGATTAAGACAAGTCATCATGGCCTAAATACTGTGGGCTATAGACGTGCCGCATATGCCTATACAAAGGGATGCGATATTGTAAAATGGAGCTAATCCCACAAAATAGGATATAATACGGATTGTAGTCTGTAATTCGACTACATGAAAAAGTAATTACTAGTAATCGTGAATCACCATCGTCACGGTGAATTTTGCATCAGTTAGGTACTAACCACTCGTCAGGCGCTGAAAGAAGTATGTGCAAGAAGTTTGATTTTCTTATATAATCAATATTACGCCCTAGTTGATGCTAATATAATTGAAATTAAATATTTCGTATAGAAATATATTGTAATATTATGGTTTTACAATTATATCTAGTTGACTCTAGTAAACGGGTAATTATATTAGTAAAATTTTCGAATGCATGACTTTAATTGGTGTTAAGTCGAAATAAGGTTCGTGTAATGGAAATTGCACGGGAGAGATAAACTTTAAAAAACAAAAAAAAAACAAAAAAATTTTTTATATATAATCTTTAATTAGATTAATATCTTTTAAGGAAGGGTCCGTATGTTGGTCTGCGGGTTGAGCTGTAAACTCAATGGCTATAAGCCATCGAAGGTTCGATTCCTTTTCTTCCTATTTTTAATTAAAATTAATATGCTATCTAGATATATATTAATATAATATTATATATATTATGAAAGATTAATTTAATAATTTTTATGAATAATATTTTTGAATATATAACTAATGAATTTTTATATTTGCAAAATGAATTTTTATATATGCCAGAAGTGTTAGATATAATTTATTTATTATCTATTGTGTTTGGTGTTTTAATAATAATAAATAAAAATCCTATTATTTCGGTATTATATTTAATAGGATTGTTTGTTAATATTTCTGTTTTATTAATATTAGTAGGATTTGGTTTTATAGGATTATCTTACATATTAGTGTATGTAGGAGCTGTTTCTATCTTATTTTTATTTATTTTAATGTTAATAAATATAAGAATATCAGAACTTACTAATGAAACTAGTAATTATACACCTTTAGCTATTTTAACTGTTATGTTATTTTACTTTTTAGTAGGACGTATTTTACCTGGTAATTTTATTTTATTAAATACAAATCTAGTTAATTCATACATAATTGATACATATGTTAATGAACATATATATGATGAACTAATACAATATGCAAGTAGTAAATCATGAGATACTTCTTTAGTAGATATGACTCATATTACTGGTATAGGTAATGTAATGTATACAAATTATGCTATTTTACTTATTATAGCTTCTATAATATTATTATTAGCTATGGTAGGTTCTATTGTAATTACAAAGAAGGGAGATAAAAGATAATTAAGAAAAAAAATAAAAAAAAAATCAGATTAATTAAATTCTAAAAAAAAACAAAAAAAAAATGATCTATCAATCAAAAAGAAATTTTCAAAATCACCCCTTTCATTTAGTATCACCTTCACCCTGACCTTTATTTACTAGTATATCATTATTTATTTTAACAACAGTAACAGTTTTATTTATGCATGGTTTCCAAGGTTTCCAATATTTAATATTTGTAGCTGTATTAAATGTAATATATGTAATGGGTTTATGATTTAGAGATGTAATATCAGAAGGAACATATTTAGGTAATCATACAAATGCTGTACAAAAAGGATTAAACTTAGGTGTAGGTTTATTTATAATATCAGAAGTATTTTTCTTTGTAGCTATCTTTTGAGCATATTTTCATAGTGCTATTTCACCTAGTGTTGAATTAGGTACACAATGACCACCATTAGGTATACAAGGTGTAAATCCCTTTGAATTACCATTATTAAATACAATAATTTTATTATCATCTGGTGTAACAATTACTTATGCCCATCATTCTTTAATACAAGGAAATAGAAAAGGAGCATTATATGGTACAGTTGTAACTATAATATTAGCAATAATATTCACATTTTTCCAAGGTGTAGAATATACAGTATCTTCATTCACTATATCAGATAGTGTATATGGTTCATGTTTCTATTTTGGTACAGGTTTCCACGGTTTACACGTTATTATAGGAACAGCATTCTTAGCTGTAGGTTTATGACGTTTAGCTGCTTATCATTTAACAGATCATCACCATCTTGGTTATGAATCTGGTATCTTATATTGACATTTTGTGGATATTGTTTGATTATTTTTATATATCTCAGTATATTATTGAGGTTATTAAATACTTTTATAATTAAATTCTGAGGCTTTAGTTTAATGGTAAAACATGTGACTTTTAATCATTATATTATAGGTTCGAATCCTGTAAGCCTTAATTAATTTTTTAATAAAAATGACTATTTGTTAATTAATTAATTAATTATAATGACTATGGGTTAATGGTAGACCGTTCGTCTTCCAAACGAAGAGTGTCGATTCGATTTCGACTAGTCATATTAAGTATTATATTCTTATATAATATAAAATATATTAAAATTAATAAAATAATACACGAAAAGAGATGAAATAGGAAAAATGTGGATTAGAGGATATTAAGCCATTATAAATTAAAATAAAAATTAACGGTTATAAGTTAATGGTAGACTACTTAGCCACCAACTAAGATATGTCGATTCGATTTCGACTAACCGTAAAGGGGTTAGTAGTTTAATCGGTAAAGCACTTTTTTGTCAAGAAAGCCTATGCCGGTTCAAGTCCGGCCTAACCCGGGTTAAAAAGGAAATGTATCCATTGGTAGGGTAAGATATTTGCTAAATATTGTGTTTTAACACTTAGATGTTCGAATCATCTCTTTTCCGTATTAAGGGTATAGTTTAAAAGGCAAAACTGTAAGCTTCAACCTTACACTTCTTAGTTCAAGTCTGAGTGCTCTTGTGAGTATAAATATAAAAATATAATATATATTTTTGTTTATATAGATACGGGTTAACTTATAATGACCTAAAGGTAAATGAAGGTTCTTTAACTTAACAGGTAAAGTGTGTTCTTGATAAGGATATGTTCAGTGTTCGAGTCACTGAAGAATCAAAATGAAATAAAAAAGAGAGTTGGCTGAGTGGTTTAAGGCGGCTAGCTTGAAACTAGCTAAAGGTAAGACTTTCATATGTTCGAATCATATACTCTCTGATTATTTAAAATAAATTTAAATATATATTAATATAAACAGGTTAGAGCCAGGTGGTTAGGCGTCTCATTTGGGTTGAGAAATTGTTATGTTCGAATCATAATAACCTGAAGTTAAAATATAATTTTTTAATATAACCTATAATATAGGTGATATGTACGATATCATAAATCTTGAAAAAAAAAAATCAAGACAAGTATAAAAAGAAACTATTACGGATAATTAGCTATATATTAAAGAACTTATTTCCTAGTAAAAAAACTAGAAGTCTAAGAGAAATCGGATAATAAACGAAGTGAATTGAAATATCTTAGTAACTTTAGGAAAAGAAATCAAACGAGATTATTATTAAGTTTATACTTAATAATAAAAAAAGCCAAATTCAATTAATAAGCTAAAGAAGTAAAAATATAAGTATCTTAAAAAAATATTCTATAAAAAAATTCTAAAAATAAAATGGATTAAAATCTGTTTGAATAAAGGGGAACCTTCCTCTAAGGCTAAATATGATATATAAGCGATAGTGAAAAGTACCGTGAGGTAAAATTTGAAATAGTAGTTTTATAAGCAGCTCGAAAAAAAATTTAAATAAAAAATAAGAGTGTACCTTTTGCATAGTTAATTTAAGATGCAAGCTATAAGATATTTTCTTACTAGCTTAGATAAACCAATTATGAAAAAATGAATAGTATCTTGAATTAGACCCGAAGGCTAGTGATCTTACCATGGTCAGGGTTATAAAAGCCCGAACGGGTTATCGTTGTATAGATATCCGAAGAATTGTGGTAAGTTAGTGAAAGACAAAACTGACTAGTATAGCTGGTTTTCCGCGAAACCTATATGAGTAGGTAATTTAATTAACATCTTAGCAGGTACAGAACTGTGATCTCGGATAATATCAATTGATTTTATCAACATCGGGGGGTTGTAGTGACTTTACTGGAGAGTTTTTGCACTCGGAATGGCAAAGATGATTATTGAATAATCGGACATAGTGCGATAAGGTTGTATGTCAAAAGGGAAACAGCCCAGAACAAGAGTTAAGGTTCCAAAATTATTGTTGAGTGAAATTAAGGATGTTTTTTTTTAAAACAATCAGGAAATAGGCTTAGAAGCGGCCATTTTTTGAAGACCTCGTAACAGAGCACTGATTAAATTATAGGAATAAATACCGAAAATTTAACGGATCTAAATAATATACCAAAACCTTGTACACATATTTTAATATTAATATTTATATTGTATATGTGGGGTAGCGGAACATTGGATAAATATTATTTATTATTTCTTCTAAGAGATAATAACTAGGTAATATATTAAATTATATTTAAATTAAATTTATTACTTAATATAATCCAAGAGAGAATGCTGACATGAGTAACGAAAAAGGAATATCCTCGCCTTAAGCTTATGGTATTATATTTAATTTTCGGTATCTAAAAATATTTATCAAATGGAAATTTTGATGATGTATATATATATATTAGTTTATTATAGTTTAAACCTATAAATCTTTTATATGTAATAATAACCTTTTATAAGTAATAAAGGTTCTGGAAAAATTAATTACTAAACTATTTATAATAATATATTTTTGATAGAAAGGGGAGATTTGACCCCTCTCGATTTAATTATCATTTCATTTCTTGAATTTCTAGTTATGTAATTCTTGTTTTACTTATTTAAAAAAAAAATATTTGTATTCAAGTAGAATATTATGTAATCTCTTTTAAAAAAGGGTAGAAAAATATTATTTGTAGCTATGTATAAAGCATATGTGATATATATTTTATATATAATATATACATATATATTAAGATTAATCTAATTATATATACCGTACCTAGATACTATCACAAGTAAGCAAGTAGAGAATACAAAGGCGTTTGAGTGAACAATCATTAAGGAACTCGGCAAATTGACTACCGTAACTTCGGGATAAGGAGGGCCATTATTATAAATTAAGTGTGATATTTATTCTGATAAATAAAGTGCTTTTAAAATTAAATAATAAGAGGAAACATAAAATAATGTTGTACGACTGTTTAATAAAAACACAGCACTCTGCTAAGATAAAATATCAATGTATTGAGTGTGATGTCTGCCCAATGTCGGCCGGATAACTAATTTACCTAGGTTTTTAACTAAGGTTTTGATGGATACCCCGATTAATGGCGGCCTTACCTATGAGGGTCCTAAGGTAGCGAAATACCTTGGCCGTTAAATGCGGTCCTGCATGAATGACTTAACGATACAACAGCTGTCTCGATGATTGTCTCAGTGAAATTGGAATAGCAGTGCAGATACTGTTTACCTCTAGATAGACGAGAAGACCCTATGCAGCTTTACTGTTACTAATTGTAAAAGTTTAAATTAAGGATGATTTCGAGTGTATAAGGTAGTTGATTGATAATAATGAAACACCTTTATTCGTTTCCAATTATACGCTTTTGAGGATTAGAAGGCAGTTTATGCGGGGCACAGATCCCACAAAAAGTACCTGGGTATATCCAAAGTTCATATTGTAAATTTGTAATTTTATTACAAATATTTTAATTTGTTATATTTATTTTTATAAATATACAGTTATTGTTGAATTAAGTTTAATTATTTATTTTATTTTAAGTAAGATTTTAACTATATGGTGAATAGATGTATTTAAAACTTTAATATTTAAAAGTTTTTTGTCATATTAATTTTGTATATTATCTTTGTTAATATGATGATTAATTATACTTTAAAAGTTTAATGGCTAAATCTTGCTTTACTGTTTGACCTACAAGTCTATCAGTCGCGTAAGCGGGGCATATGATCACAAGATGCATTAAGGAAAGGTCTTGGATTATAGAAAAAGTTACGCTAGGGATTTATAACTGTGAGTCCTCCAATATAAAAAAATATATATTGGTAATATATTGGGTAAATTTCAAAAATAACTTATATATTTAAGTGTATTTGAAGCGAAACTTATTTAAGCAAAAAAAATAGTAGTATAAACTACTTATATTCTAAATAAGGACGTTCAACGACTAAAAGGTGAGTATTGCTAACAATAATCCTTTTATTATGCCCAACATCTTTATTAATTGTTAACTAATTAGTATAAATATTATTATATTTTTATAATAATGAAATAGACTTGGTAAAAAACCAAGCTTTATATTAAATAATTAAATATATTAATTATATTAATATATAAATGTATATAAAAATATTACATGTTAAATATAATAAAAACAAAAATAAAAAATACATATAAAAAAGAAACATTAAATAATAAAAATGTAACTAATTATAATAAAGATTTTGTACCTGCAGTTAGAGATTGAAAAAATAGTATTTATGTTTACAATAAAAAAACTTTAAGTTTAATACCTGTAGCTAGTAGACTAGTAATGAAATTAATTAAAGGTTATTTTAATTCATATAATTTAGATCTAGAATCTAAATTAAGAAATAAAAGATTACGTCGTAGACTGAGAAAATTATCTTTAAATAAAATTTATATTAGTGATGGAGAATTTAAACATACAAATGAAAAAATTAATATAACATTATATGTATATAATAAACAAAAACTAAATTATTTATTAAAATTAAAAAAAAGATATACAAGATTATTTAAAAAACCTTGATTTCTAAGTAAATTAAAATTAATAAAAAAAATAAGTATTAATAAATTTAATAAACAAGAAAAAAAAGGAAAAATTTTAACAAAAGTATTACCTAATTATTGTTTAAAAGTATCAAAAATACAAAATCTTTATTATAAAAATTTTATAAAAAAATCTTTAAGAAAATTAAATTATTATATGTATTATAAACAATTAATTTATATAAATAAAGCTAAATTTGAAAATTCATATTTACAAGGTTTAAAAGATTTAATATCAAAAATATATAATAAAAATATAGAGTTTAATATCATAAATTTAAAATATTTTTATTATAATAGTGATATATTTTCACAAGCATTGGTATTAAAATTAAAAAAACAAAGAAAATTATTAAGATATTTAAAAACTTTAATAAGTAAAGCAAAAATAAATAAAACAATAATAAAAAAAATAACATGAACACAAAGATTAAAATCTTATTTTAAATTAGAAAATACATTAGCAATAAATTATAATAATGATATTACAAATAATTTATTATATAAATTAATGGAATATAATAAAACAAATGCAAAATATCTTAAAAAAGTTATATTAAATAATATAAAATATAAAAGAGTATCAGGTGTTAGAATTCAAGGATCAGGAAGATTAACTAAACGTTATACAGCTTCTAGATCTAAACATAAAGTATTATATAAAGGTAGTTTACAAAATATGTATTCATCAATTAAAGGTTATCCTTCTACTTTAATTAGAGGGAATGAAAAACCTAATTTACAATATACAAAGCTTAATTCTAAATCACGTATTGGATCTTTTGGAGTTAAAGGTTGAGTAAGTGGAATTTAAAAAATTAATAGTTTAGTTCCTAATAATAATAGTAATTAATAAAGATGATGAAATAGTCTGAACCACTTTGAAAAAAGTGGAAATAAAAGAAAACTTTTATGATAACAAAATTGAACAGGCTAATTTGCGCAAGAGAGTACAAATTGAGTGCGCGGTTTGGCACCTCGATGTCGGCTTAGCTCATCCACATGAATGCAAAAATCATGAAGGGTTCGACTGTTCGTCGATTAAAGAGCTACATGAGCTGGGTTTAATACGTCGTGAGACAGTATGGTTTCTATCTTCTAGAGGAAATTAAAGTAAAATAAAGATAGCCCCTTCGTACGAAAGGAGTTGGGTATATTGACCTATGGTTTACCTGTTGTTTATGTTATGTAATGTCATTTACTTAAACTTAAGTAAATTGTTCACATAGGCATGGCAGGAAGGCTACGTCAGTTAAAGATAAGTGCTGAATGCATTTAAGCGCAAAGCTTACTTTAAGATACTTTTTAACGTAGTAGAACACTACGATTTTAGTTAATAGAATATATTAATTAATAGGCTTTAGTTGAACTAATATTGATATTTTTAGACATAAAGTACTAATTCATAAAAATACTAAATATTTCGCATATATAATTCTTTATAGTACTAATTAATAAAAAGTACTTAATGTAACGTTATTTATGTTAAAGATAAGCCTGGTTAGCATAAAAGTAATGCAGCCGTTTTGTAATCGGTAGAAATAAGTGCGATACTTGTACTGGGCTATTATAAGACCCAATGGTCAAGTTGGTTAAGACATAACATTTTCACTGTTAGTGCGGGAGTTCGAGCCTCCCTTGGGTTGGTAAACTATAAATAAATAAGTTAACAGATGATTGTTAACCCCCCCCTTTTGTCCAGTAGGTTAATAGATAACATTTTTTTAGTAGGAAAAGGGTCAGAAAACGAAAAAAAAAAAGTAAATAAATTAGTTTAGCAAACTATCATTATAACATAAAGAAATTAGCTCAGTTGGTAGAGCAGTCGTTTTACACACGAAAGGTTAGGTGTTCGAATCACCTATTTCTTAAAAAAAGCAGATTGATGTAATAGTAACATATATGACTCATGATCATATCATTTAGGTGCAAATCCTAAGTCTGCTTAAAAGGCTATAGCTTAATAGGTAAAGCGATCCACTCATGATGGTTTGAGTAAATGTTCAAGTCATTTTAGCCTTAAATAATCCGAGTGCTGGAATTGGTAGACAGTCTTAACTTAAGTTTAAGTGACGCAAGTCGTAAACGTTCGAATCGTTTCTCGGATAGGGGTTATAGTTTAATTGGTAAAACGACGATTTTGCATATCGTTATTTCAGGATCGAGTCCTGATAACTCCACATTAGCTTGAGAAGCTCAATTGGTAGAGCGGATCAGTGAAGTTGATTAGGTTGTAAGTTCAACTCTTATCTCGAGCATTATTATATGGGTATGCTGAAATTTGGTAACCAGGTTTCGCTTAGGTCGGAATAGTTTTTACTTTACAAGTTCAAGTCTTGTTGCCCGTATATGTTGTTGACTAATCGGTAAGTCCTAAATTTTTGGTATTTATTATTGGGTGTTCGAATCGCCCCAACATAATATTTTTTAGCCAGGATAGTTCAATAGGTAGAACAATAATTTCATGAATTAAGAATGAGAATTCGAATTTCTCTCCCGGCTATCTCATTTTTTATTTAGCTATTTTATGCTATTTTTTGTTTATTTTTATATATATTCTATAGAATTATTTAAATATAAATATTAATCTATTTTATCTACATATTACTGTAAATATTTTTAGTTATATATATAATTTATTTTTACTTTAATCTTAGTTAATTTGGCTTCTTAAGTTAAATATTATTTGAGATAATATTCTTTTTTTATATATTAGGGGGGTATAGTTCAATAGGTAGAACAGCTGTATGTGGCATAGTATATCCTAGTTCAATTCTAGGTACCCCTCCATTGTATATGGAGCTTGAGCAGGAGGTTCTGCGTTTCAATTGCAAATTGAAATAAAGGGATTCGACTTCCCCGGGCTTCTTATTAAATTATTAATTTTTTTAATTAAAAAGATAATATTTTTATAAAATAATAGTAGGTCATATAATATTTAGTTTATGAACTTTTAATTTAAAACATACAACATTTATTTATATTATAATTAACAATACAGCAAGTTATAAAAAAAAAGCTATATTATAAAAATATTTGTATTTTTATCTCTAAAAAATATTTATAAAATGTTATATTTAATTTCAATTATAGAAGGTCTTTTAGTTATTGTACCTGCTTTATTATCAGTTGCTTTTGTTACAGTAGCAGAAAGAAAAACTATGGCAAGTATGCAAAGAAGATTAGGTCCTAATGCTGTAGGTTATTATGGTTTATTACAAGCATTTGCTGATGCTTTAAAATTATTATTAAAGGAATATATTGCGCCTACACAATCTAATATAATATTATTTTTCCTAGGTCCTATAATAACTTTAATTTTCTCATTATTAGGTTACCTTGTAATTCCTTTTGGTTCAGGTTTATATATATCAGATTATAATTTAGGAATATTATATATGTTAGCTGTAAGTTCTTTAGCTACATATGGTATATTATTAGCAGGTTGATCTGCTAATTCTAAATATGCATTTTTAGGTTCATTAAGAAGTACAGCTCAGTTAATAAGTTATGAGTTAATATTAAGCTCTGTTATTTTATTAGTCATATTATTAACAGGAAGTTTAAATATTATAACTATAATAGAATCACAAAGAGTAGTAAATTTATTATTTCCATTATTACCTTTATTTTTAGTATTCTTTATAGGTTCTATTGCTGAAACTAATAGAGCTCCTTTTGATTTAGCTGAAGCAGAATCAGAACTTGTTAGTGGTTTTATGACAGAACATTCTGCTAGTATATTTGTATTCTTTTTCTTAGCTGAATATGCTAGTATTGTTTTAATTTGTATTTTAAACAGTATCTTATTTTTAGGTGGTTATTTAAGTATTATACCTTTAGATATTTTTGTTAATATATTAAGTTTATTTTTTGATGTTAATAATTCTATTGTATTTGATATTTTTGTTCATATTTCTTCTTCTCCTATTAATTTAGCATTAAAAACAGCTTTCTTAATTTTTGTATTTATTTGAGTTAGAGCTTCTTTCCCTAGAATACGTTTTGATCAATTAATGTCAGTTTGTTGAACTGTTTTATTACCTATAATAATTGCGTATGTTGTATTAATTCCTTGTATTGTTTATGGTTTAGCTATTATACCTACTAATATCTCATTATTATAATAAATTATATCTCATTATTATATTTAAAAATAATAGGATAAAAATCCTAAAAAAATAGAAATAGCATTTAATATAGAATAAGAATATATATTAATTTATAATCTATAGAAAATATTAAATTAATGAATTATTCATATTAGGTTTTTAACTTAATTGGCATACAATAAGTACGAAAAAAAAAAAATATATTACATTAATGTAATATATATAATTTTATTTATAGTAAATAAATTATTTAAATTATATATATATATAATATATATGTCTTTATTATTATTAATAATTCCTTTAATTGGGATAGGATTAGTTACAATAGAAGCTAATTATGGTTTATCATTAATAAATGATGTAAAAATAAAATCTATTGCTTTAGTTACAACAATAATAAACTTAATAATATCATTAGTAATGTTTATATTATTTGATTTTAGTAGTAAACAATATCAATATATAGAAGAACATTATCAAATTAGTTATTATGATATATATTTAGGTGTAGATGGTTTATCAATATATTTTATATTATTAACAACAATAATAATGCCAATAGCAATATTATCTAATTGAAATTCGATACAATCAAAAAATGTATTATCATTTTTAGTAATAATGTTATTATTAGAAACGTTATTATTAGCAGTATTTTTAGTATTAGATATATTATTATTTTATATTTTTTTTGAAAGTATATTACCACCATTATTTTTATTAATTGGATTATTTGGTTCAAGTAATAAAGTAAGAGCTAGTTTTTATTTATTTTTATATACTTTATTAGGTTCATTATTTATGTTATTATCTATAATAGCTATAACATCTTTAATGGGAACATCTGATTTTGATGCATTATCAAAAGCAAACTTTAATTATATAACTCAATTATTTATATTTTATGGAATATTTATAGCATTTGCTGTTAAAACACCAGTAATTTTTTTAAATACTTGATTATTAAAAGCTCACGTTGAATCACCATTATCTGGTAGTATAATTTTAGCTGGTATAGTGTTAAAATTAAGTTTATATGGTATATTTAGATTAATTTTACCTTTATTACCTAAAGCTTCTTTAAATTATACTTATATAATATATGTAATAGGTGTAATAACAATAATATATGCTAGTTTTAGTACTTTAAGAACAATAGATATTAAAGAGCTTATAGCTTATTCATCTGTATCTCATGCTGCTGTTTATTTAATAGGTGCATTTAGTAATACAATACAAGGTATTGAAGGTTCAATTGCTTTAGGTTTAGCTCACGGTTTTGTATCTTCAGGTTTATTTATTTGTGCAGGTGGTATCTTATATGATAGATCTTCTACTAGATTAATAACTTATTATAGAGGAATGGCTCAAATTATGCCTATTTTTTCTGTGTTATTCTTTATATTAGCATTAGGTAATAGTGGTACTCCTTTAACTTTAAATTTCATAGGTGAATTTATGTCATTATATGGTGTATTTGAAAGAATGCCTATTTTAGGTGTTTTAGCTAGTTCTTCTATAGTATTCTCGGCTGCTTATACTATATTTATGTATAATAGAATAGTTTTTGGTGGTTCTTATTCTATGTATTTTATTAAAAATATAGGTGATGTAACTAAAAGAGAATTTATAATGTTATTAATATTTGTTATATTTACCATATTATTTGGTGTATATCCTGCTCCAATTTTAGATGGATTACATTATTCAGTTTCTTCTTTAATATATAATATTAATTAAAAATATTAAATTTTTTATCTTATTATATATTTTATTTTTATATTTTATTCTTATTAGCTCAATGGTAGAGCAAAATACTTCTAATATTTTGATCTAAGTTCAAGTCTTAGATAAGAAGAATAAATTAGCCTTTATAGCTCAATGGTAGAGCGGAATACTGTTAATATTTTGATAGATGTTCGATTCATCTTAAGGGCTTAAGCTTATTAAATTAAAATAATTAATAAACTAAAATATCATAAATTAGATACAAATAATTAACATTAAGTTAATATAATATAAAAAATCTCACAAAATCATTTTAATATGAATTCAGATCCTAATGGAGCAGGAACAGGAGCTGGAGCAGGAACAGGAGCTGGAGCAGGAGCGGGAGCTCCTGCTGAAACTGGAGCTGATACTTCTAGATCTACTTCTACATCTACATCTACTTCTCCTACAAGGATATCAGATTTAAGAACTAACACTCAAATAACAGAATTTGTTAATCAACTAGCGCCAGAAGATTGTGCGACGTTATTTACTTGATTAACGTATGATAGAACTAGCTTCGCGATAAGAAGTAATTATTATCTTGATCGTCCTTTTTCAGTGAACGATGCGGATCCGGAATATAACCGTTTAATGAATCAAATGTTTAGACACTTTCTTATTTCTAATAATGTTTATTATCGCCTTTTAAATCATGGTAGTCAGATTAATGAATCTGAGTTACAATCTTTCAATCAGTTTAAGTCGAGATTAAATGAGTTAATTTTTAGAATGAATTAGTTGAACTATAAACAATTTCCTTTTAATTAAAAATTAATTTTTGTTATAATGGGTGTAAGTGTAAAAAAAAAATAATATCTCTTTTCGAAGGTGTTTAATCTAATAAATCTATATAAACGGACATATAGGTTGGGTAAGTGGGAGGGTTTCTTTTTTTTTATTATTTTATATATTTATAAGATGATTTAAAAGATGTTAAGGTTTTTATTAAATATAAATTATATTAATTATTATATAATTTATAATTTTTTATTTAAATTTATTTTTGAATAAAAT